CCAATTTGTCCTTGCGGAAAAGGAGCTCCTATAAATCCAATGAATAAAGTAGGTAATGTTAATAAAAGTAAAGAAAATAACATTATATTATCTGATTCTTTCGGATATATAATAATTTTTTTTTTTGAAGAAAACGATAGTAAATTCTGAGGATTAGAAGAAGTAGATTGAAAATTAAATTCTATTTTTTCTTCGTTTAATTCTTCCGATATAAAATTTCCCCATATTGATATACAAGAAAGAGGTAAATAATTTTTAGAATAATTTTTTCTAAAATTTCCTTCGAAAGTAAGAAAATAAATACGAAACATATAAAAAGATGTTAGTCCCGCAGTAATCCAAGCTATCCATCCAAAAATTGGAAAATATAACCAACTATTTGTAATAATTGCATCTTTGGACCAAAAACAAGCGAAAGGGGGAATACCACAAAGAGAAAGCGTACCTAAAAGAAAAGTTATTCCTGTAATTGGCATATATTTTCTCAAACCACCCATAAAAGCCATATTTTGACTTTTATCAGGAGAATATCCAAGAATTGGTTCCATAGAATGAATAACTGAGCCAGATCCAAGAAATAATAAAGCTTTAGAATAAGCATGTGTGATTAAATGAAATAAACCAGCTTGATAAGAACCTGTACCTAACGCTAACATCATATAACCCAATTGAGACATAGTGGAATAAGCTAAACCTCTTTTAAGATCTTTTTGAACAAGAGCTATAGTAGCTCCTAAAAAAGCCGTTATTGCACCTATAAAAGAAATAAAATTCATTGTAAAAGGCAAGACTTGAAAGAGAGGAAATAATCTAGCTATAAGAAAAATACCCGCTGCTACCATAGTAGCGGCATGTATTAGAGCAGAAATTGGAGTAGGTCCCTCCATGGCATCGGGTAACCATACATGAAGTGGAAATTGTGCAGATTTAGCAATTGGACCTAGAAATAATGAAAGAGTACATAGAGTAGCAAACCATAAATTAACTTCATTACTAACCAGTAATTCATTAAAACGTTTAAATAATATTTCAAATTCAAAACTACCTGTAATCCAATAAAAACCTAAAATACCTAATAATAATCCAAAATCGCCTATACGATTTATTATAAACGCTTTTTGACAAGCATTAGCTGCACTAGGTCGAGTAAACCAAAATCCTATTAGTAAATAAGAACACATTCCTACTAATTCCCAAAAAATATAAATTTGTATTAAATTTGGACTAAGTATTAAACCTAACATAGAAGCTGTAAAAAGACTTAAATATGCAAAAAATCTTACATATCCTCGATCATGAGACATATAACTATCACTATAAATCATAACAAGAACTCCTATAGTAGTAGTTAATACTAGCATTATAGAAGTAAGTGGATCAATTAAAAATCCTATCTTAAATTGAATTTCTTTATTAATAATCCATAACCATGAATATCGATAAATAGAATTACAGTTAATTTGTTGCCAAAAAATATTAAAAGAAATAAACATAGCTATAATTAATAAAAAAATACTAATAATAGACCATATAAAACGAATACTTTTGGTAGATTTTGGAAAAAAAAATAGATTTAATCCTATCAATATAGAAGCTACAAGTGGAAGAAAAGGCACCATCCAAACAAATTGATATATAAATTCCATAAATAAATTTTTTATTATATAAAAAATCTTATTTTTTTTTAATTTCTAGTTTATAATCAACTAGATTAAAGAAAAATAGACTTAGAAAGAGAGAAAAAGTTTAGGATTTTTATCCTATCTATCAAAAATTTTAACTACTATTATCAAATTTATTATTATTAAATAATAATAAATATTAAATTAAATTAATAAGATTTTTTATTTTATTCTTATTCGAATAATAAAATATTATATATAGTTTCTAAACTAAGATATATATAATTTTTTAAAAATAATGTAATCTTAATTTAGAAATTTTATAAGATTAAAACAACTAAAACTAATTATTTTATTTTAATTATTAAATTCAATTAATTTTTTCAATTTATAATAATTTTTAACTTATCATAAACTTCATAATGAGTATATACGCTATAATTGAAACCGGAGGAGAACAACTCCGAGTAGAACCAGGAAGATTTTATAATATTCGTCATTTTGCCTTATTAAAACAAAAAATTTTAAGTTCTAATACTAAAATATTAATTTATCGAGTTTTATTAATTCATCATAAATCTATTATTAGTATTGGGCATCCTTGGTTAAAAGGTGCGATAGTAAAAGGAAGAATTTTACATTCTCATCTTGAAAATAAAATTACTATTTATAAAATGAATTCTAAAAAAAAAACACGACGTAAATTAGGACATCGACAAAATTCAGCTCGATTTGTAGTAGATTCAATCTGTTTGAATGGAAAAGAATTATGAAAGTAGAAAATGAAAGAAAATTTGAGAAAAAATAAATGAAAATATAAAAAAATATTCATTTATTAAAAATATTTAAATAAAAGGAATTTTTACTTATGGCAGTTCCAAAAAAACGTACGTCTAGATCAAAGAAAAAAATTCGTGAGACTATATGGAAAGAAAAAGCTATTAAAGCTAGAATAAAAGCTTTTTCTTTAGCTAAATCTATTTTAACTGGTCGTTCAAAGAGTTTTTATTATACAATGAATGAAGAATGAAGAAAATTTTGCATAATCTCATACGATAATAAATGATAGTCATTAATAAATTAAAATAAAAAGAAATTGTAACATAAAAATCTTATACCCTCCGAAACTTTAAAAGAGACAAAACTTTCAAAGATTTAGGAGGGTAATAAGATAATTAAATTTATTAAAATTAAATGAAAATGATCTATAACTTTTAATAAGGAAAAAAAACTTCTATTTTATAAAATAATAACTATATAATAATAAAAATAATTAATATTTTTTTTAAGTAGAATACAACATTTTCTTAATATAGCAACATCATTTTATTTTTTTTATCCAATTCAATAAAATTCTATTTTAAAGATAAATTATAATAATATACTAAAAAAAAATAGAACAAAGAAATTTACAATTTTTTTTGGAGCAGCAGGATTTGAACCCACGATCTTTCTCACCTTAAAATGGTACACTACCAAACTACACTATACTCCGTGAAATTAAAAAAATATTTGAATTTTTATTTAATTTTATTAAAAATTTTATAAATTTTTTTATTTAATTATAAAATATTGACCTTTTAATATAAACTATGCTATTATTCTCATTAAGCCGCCATGGTGAAATTGGTAGACACGTTGCTCTTAGGAAGCAGTGCTAATGCGTCTCGGTTCGAGTCCGAGTGGCGGCATACTTAAAAAAAATAAATTTAAGTTCTTTTTTATTTTCAGTTTTATTTTCAGTATATATTTGTATATATGTCTGTTTATATCTTTTTTTATTAAATCCATTAAATTAAATAAAATTTTAAATATTATTTTAAATATTATTAATAATTAATTTAATAAAAAATTAGATGTTATAATTTAATAATTTTTTTCTAAGCAGAGTCTTTTTTTAAAAACTAATTAAGTTCAATTTAAATAGCTAAATGATATAAAAATAATTATCATTTAGCTATTTTATTAATAATTAAATAAAAAAAAAACTTTATTATAATAAAATAATAAAGTTTTTTTTAAATAGAATTTTTTATTTAATTCAAAAAAATAAATTTAGATAATATAAAAGTTACTTTATTATTCCATAGAGATAAAATTGAATTAGGATAAATACCAATACCTATGATGGGAAAAAATAAACAAATTAAAATAAAAATTTCTCGCGGTCCTGCATCTATATCAAAAAGAATTAAATTTTTAGAAAATTTATATCCATAAAACATTTGACGTAACATTGATAATAAATAAATAGGAGTTAATATTATTCCAATTGCTTCTATTATTGTAATAATTATTTTAAAGGAAAAAGAATATTTTTGATTAATAACTATTCCTAAAAAAATTAGAAATTCCGCTATAAATCCACTCATACCAGGCAATGCTAGCGAAGCCATTGAAAAACTACTAAACATAGTAAATATTTTGGGAATAGAAACAGCTGTTCCTCCCATTTGATCGAGAAAAAGAGTACGTGTTCTATCATAACTGATCCCAGCTAGAAAAAAAAGAGCAGCACCAATTAACCCATGAGAAATCATTTGTAAAATAGCTCCATTAAGACCTATATTGGTTATAGAACCAATACCAACAAGTACAAAACCCATATGTGATACTGATGAATAAGCAATTCTTCGTTTTAAATTACGTTGACTGAAAGAAGTAAGAGCTGCATAAACAATTTGAATTGCTCCTATTATTACTAACCATGGAGCAAAAATAGAATGAGCATGAGGTAATAATTCCATATTAATTCGAATTATCCCATATCCTCCCATTTTTAAAAGTATTCCAGCTAAAAGCATACATGTACTATAATGCGCTTCTCCATGAGTATCTGGAAGCCAAGTATGTAAAGGAAAAATAGGTAATTTAACAGCATAAGCTATAAAAAAACCTAAATATAATAGAATTTCTAATTCTATTGGATAAGACTTTGTAGCTAAATTTTGAAAATCTAATGTTAATTTATTCGATTCATAAAGTCCCATAGTTAATGCCCCTAATAGAATGAAAATAGAACCACCAGCAGTATATAAAATAAATTTTGTAGCAGCATATAATCGTCTTTTCCCACCCCATATACATAAAAGTAAATAAACAGGAATTAATTCTAATTCCCACATGAAAAAAAAAAGTAAAATATCTTGAGAAGCAAATAATCCTATTTGACCACTATACATTGCTAACATCAAAAAATAGAATAATCGTGGATTTCGGGTAACTGGCCAAGCCGCTAAAGTAGCTAAAGTAGTAATAAATCCTGTTAATAAAATAAGTCCAATAGAAAGTCCATCAATTCCTAATCTCCAATGAAAATCAAAAAAATTTATCCAGTTATAATCTTCTTTTAATTGAATAAATTCATTATCAGATTTAAAATAATAACAAAATATATAGGTTATTAAAAGAAATTCTAATAAACAAATACCTAAACTATACCATCGAATAATATTATTTCCCTTATGAGGAAATAATGGAATTAAAAAGCCGGCGGATATAGGCAAAAGAACAATTATAGTTAGCCACGGAAAGTTACTCATGATAATAAATAAAATAAACTTTAAATAAAAAAAAACCCATATTCAATTTTTTGAATATGGGTTAAAAAAAATACTTAAATTTTTTCTTTTTTTTATATTTATTGATCAATAACCTAGACCCATACTTCGAGTAGTTTCATTTCCTAAATAAACACGTACACTTAAAAAATCTGTTGGACAAGCAGATTCACATCTTTTACAACCTACACAATCTTCTGTTCTTGGAGCAGAAGCAATTTGATTAGCTTTACATCCATCCCAAGGTATCATTTCTAATACATCTGTAGGACAAGCTCTTACACATTGGGTACAACCAATACATGTATCATAAATTTTTACTGAATGTGCCATTAATTTTTTAAACTCCATCACTTATATGATTAAAGACCTTAAATTGAATAAAATTGTAACAAATGTTTTTTCTATATTAATTTTATTTAAAAGTTAAAATTGAATATATAAATAGATTTTTTTTACTAAAAATTTAATTACCATTTTAACAAATTAAATTGATCAATACGAGTTGAATTTCTATTACGATAAATAACTAATACAATAGCTAATCCAATAGCTGCTTCAGCTGCTGCAATAGCTATAACAAAAATAGAAAAAATTTCTCCTTTTAATTGTTGGCTATCAAAGTAATTAGAAAAAGTTATAAAATTTATATTAACAGCATTAAAAATTAATTCCAAACACATAAGTGCTCTAACCATATTTCGACTTGTTATCAATCCAAAAATACCAATACAAAATAAATAAGCACTCAAATTAAGTACATGTTCAAGCATTATAAAATAACTCCTAATAATTAATTAAAGTACTACTCAAAAAACTATAAGATTTTTTTTACTTTTTAAAGCTTTACTTTTTTTTTTATTCTAATTACATTTTTTTGACGAGCTATAACAATGGCTCCTATTAAAGCGATTAAAAGAAGTATAGAAAGAAGTTCAAATGGAAGTAAAAATTGAGTTAATAAAAAATATCCAATCTTTTGAATATTTTCTGTTAAATCTTGTTCTAAAATATTTTTTGATTCTGTAATTAAACTTATTTTATACCATGGTGTAGTTGAAATTGTAATGGTTAAAAAAAAAAAAATGCTTGTACAAGATATAAATGTAATACTGTCTCCAATGGTCCAATATGAAAAAATTTTTAAAGATTTCGACTTATTAATTAACATAACAGCAAATACAATTAAGACATTTACAGCTCCGACATAAATTAAAATTTGTGCAGCAGCTAAAAAATCAGCATTTAATAAAATATATAAAATAGATATACAAATAAAAACTAATCCTAAAAAAAAAGCAGAATAAACTATGTTACTAAGTAATACTACTCCTAAACTTCCTAATACAAGACCTATTTCTAAAAGAATGAAAATAATTTCATGAAGTGGCTCAGATAATTCAGTTATATTCATAATAAATTCAAATCCTCTTTCTTGTTAATTAATTTAAAAAAGTATTTTATTTTTTTTATTTATTCTTTTCTTATAGAAAAAAATTCTAAAATGAATGCAAAAATATTTATTTAATTCAAAAAATTTGTAACATTTTTTGAATTAGAATTTCTGTTTATAATTCCTTTGGATATTTTGGATAAAAAAGCGAAACTTGAAATAGCTGTAATTGTAGAATCTTCAATTATAGCTATTGGTAAGCGTCCCAAGGCGATTTGATCATAATTTAAATTATGACGATCATAAATTGAAAGTTCATATTCTTCAGTCATCGATAAACAATTTGTAGGGCAATATTCAACACAATTTCCACAAAATATACAAACTCCAAAATCAATACTATAATTTTTTAATTTTTTTTTCTTTACATCCTTTTTTAATTCCCAATCAACAATAGGTAAATTGATTGGACATACCCGAACACATACTTCACAAGCAATACATTTATCAAATTCAAAATGAATTCGTCCACGAAAACGTTCTGATGGAATTAATTTTTCATATGGGTATTGAATAGTTAGTGGTAAACGACTCATATGATCTAAAGTTATTATAAAACCCTGACCAATATACTTCGCAGCTTGTATTGCTTGTTCACTATAGTTTTGAAGTCCACCTACCATAGTAAACATATTATAGATATCCTTAAATTTTTTATTTTTCGGTCTAAAGATCTAATAATTTTATTATATTTAAATATTATTTAAATTTTTTTTTATATTGATGAGCAAATAAATTATGAGAAAAAAACTTGAAAAGAAGCTGTTAATAATAAATTGCCTAAAGAAATTGGTAAAAGAAATTTCCAACCTAGATTTAATAATTGATCCATTCTAATTCTAGGTAATGTCCATCTCGTGGTGATAGAAATAAATAGAAAAAAATAAGCTTTAATTAATACAATAAAAATTCCTATTATTACATTAACTACTTGACCAGTTCCATAACTAAAATTCCAGTCTAAATAATTAGAATTTTGAATAAATGGGATAGAAAAATGCCATCCACCTAGATAAAGAATTGTTGTAAATAAAGAAGAAGCTAGTAAATTTAAATATGAAGCAACATAGAATAATCCAAATTTTATACCTGAATATTCAGTTTGATAACCGGCAACTAATTCTTCTTCTGCTTCTGGTAAATCAAAAGGCAATCTTTCACATTCTGCTAAAGACGCTATAAAAAAAGCTAAAAAACCAATAGGTTGACGCCATAAATTCCATCCCCAAAATCCATATTTAGACTGTAATTCAACTATATCAACTGTACTTAAACTATTAGATAATTATAGTCGATATTGACATTACTGTTAATATCTCTATTTCAAAACCGTACATGAAACTTTAGCTTCATACGGCTCCTCAATGGTTATTTAAATAAAAGCTTACGTTTTTAATTCATCAACCAATGAGATTCTGTCTGCTATAAAATAAAAGCTTTTGAATCTATCTTAGCCTTTACAATTATTTGTTAATATTAATTCAAATTTTTTATTAATTAGAAAAAATTATTAAAAATATATATTTTTTTTAGTAAGAATTGTAAAAAGGTTTACTTCGTTCCTAATAGTCATTTTGTTTTAGTAAATAGGAATATACTTTAGATTGAAGTTATAAGGAAGTACTTTTTGATCATTTCTACAAATGTCAAATCCTTATTTTATTTTAATAACGATGTATTATCTAAAAAAAATTCTTTTTTATACTAATCTTTTATGTATTTTTGTGTTCCTAACCATTTACTTTGGCTTGATTTAAAATATGATAGTAAGAACTTCATAAAAATAATCTTTTGCTCCCGCTATCAAATTTCAATAACTAGTCCGAAATCTGAGGTACATAGTTTTCACTTGTTTTGCATGCTTTCACTCTTGTACATAGAGGATGGGTTTTTATTTTATTACTGCAAATTTGAAAGCTGTTTAACTTTGCCCATATGACTATTTAGTTTATTCGGTTTAAATAAAAAAATTAAAATTATTAACTAAATTTTTAATTTTATAAAAAAATAAAATTTAACGAATCGCACGTAGAGATATAGATAATACACATAGAGCCAAAGGAATTTCATAACTAATAGATTGAGCAGCAGCTCGAAGACCACCCAAAAATGAATATTTATTATTAGATCCATATCCTGCCATAAGAAGTCCAAGAGGAACAATACTACAAATAGCAATCCAGAAAAAAACACCTATATTAAGATTAGCTAAAATAATATTTTGACCAAAAGGAATAACTAAATAACTTAAAAATACTGGTATAACTACAATTGCCGGTCCAATATTAAATAACCAAATATCCCCTTTAGATGGAATAATATCTTCTTTTAATAATAATTTAAAACCATCTGCTAATGCTTGAATAATTCCTAAAGGACCAGCATATTCAGGTCCGATACGCTGTTGTATTCCTGCAGAAATTTTTCTTTCAAGCCATACTAAAACTAATACTCCTATCGTAATTCCTAATAAAAGTATGAAAATAGATAAAATAATCCATATAAAATTAAAAAAATCTTTAGATAAATTTAACTCATCAAAAATTTTTATAACTTGTTCCTTAAGATTGGTATTAAAAAACATTTTAACGATCTACCTCTCCCATAATAATATCGATACTACCTAATATTGTCATAATATCTGCTAATTTCATTCCTTTTACTAATTGAGGAAGAATTTGCAAATTAATAAAACCAGGTGGACGGATTTTCCATCTCCATGGAAAAACACTATCATCTCCCATTAAAAAGATACCTAATTCTCCTTTAGGAGCTTCTATTCTAATATAATGTTCTTGTTTAGGTAATTTGAACGTAGGAGAAGGTTTTTTACTAATAAATTGATACTCAAAATTATTCCACTCTGAGTTCTTTCCTTTATAAAGCCGCCTAGCCTCTAAATTCTCATAAGGTCCTCCTGGAATTACTTTCAAAGCTTGCTGAATTATTTTTATAGATTCTTTCATTTCTCCAATTCGTACCAAATAACGGGCTAATGAATCACCTTCTTTTTGCCATTGAATCTGCCAATCTAATTCGTCATAACATTCATAATGATCCATTTTCCGAAGATCCCATTGAATTCCAGAAGCACGTAACATTGGTCCAGATAAGCCCCAATTAATAGCTTCTTCCCTATTAATAATACCTATTCCTTCTACTCGTTTTAGAAAAATAGGATTTTGTGTAATAAGTTTTTCATATTCATTAATTTTTGGTAAAAAATAATCACAAAAATCTAAACATTTATCTACCCAACCATAAGGTAAATCAATAGCTACTCCGCCAATACGAAAATAATTATGCATCATTCGCATACCTGTAGCAGCTTCAAATAAATCATATATCATTTCTCTTTCTCTAAGAATATAAAAGAAAGGAGTTTGTGCTCCAATATCAGCCATAAAAGGTCCAAGCCATAATAAATGAGAAGCTACACGACTTAACTCTAACATAATAACTCTTATATAACTAGCTCTTTTAGGAACTTGAATATTAGTTAATTTTTCTGGTGCATTTACAGTTATAGCTTCTGTAAACATTGTAGCTAAATAATCCCACCGTGTAACATATGGAAGATATTGAACAATTGTTCTATTTTCAGCAATTTTTTCCATACCTCTATGTAAATATCCTAATATAGGTTCACAATCAATAACATTTTCACCATCTAAAGTAACAATTAATCGAAGAACACCATGCATTGATGGATGATGAGGACCCATACTTACTATCATGGGATTTATTTTTGTAGCAAGCATAGTAATATATGACTTTCCTTTATTATAAAAAATTTAATTAGAAAAAATTTAACGGTTTTTTAATTTACGAATACTTAATTTATTAATTACATTTTCATAACTTACTAAATTTGTTTGAGATAAATAACTTAAAAGTCGTTTTCGTTTTCCCAAAATTTTCCATAAACCTCTTTGAGAAGAATAATCTTTATAATGTAATTTTAAATGATCTGTAAGTAGTAAAACTCGATTAGTTAAATGAGATATTTGAAATTCAACTGAGCCTGTTTGTTTTTTAGAAAGTAAAGATGAACTAATTGATAGTTTTTTGGACATAAAAAGAATTCCTCCTAATTTATATTATTTTAAAATAATTAATAATAGATTATAATTAATCAATAGTTTTTATTATAAAGAAAAAATAATTGAATTTGTAAATGATTAGAATTTGTAAAAATTCTAATCATTTACAAATTCAATTATTTTTTCAATTAAAATTTAAAGGATACATACGAATTCTGAGCATAGTAAATCGACTTCCATTATTTGTATTAAACCAAAATCTATTAACACATGCTAGATCTTCTAATCGAAAACTAGGCCAAAGAAATCGTTTAATTATTAAATTCGAATTTTTATTTTGAATTTTATTGAATTTTATTCTTTTTTGATAATCATAATAATTATATTCGTTTTTTTCAAATAATTTTTTATCAAAATTAAATTTTTGATTTATGTCTTTTTTCAAATATAAACGATTTAATATTTTTAATTCTTTTCGGTGTTTTGGAAGCATAATATCTTCAGGACTTAATAAATTAAATTTAAAATTTTCATTATTCCAAAAAATTTCCATCCGCAAATTAGATTCATTAAAAGTTTTAAAAGTTTTTTCTTTTTTGAATCGATTTTTTAATTTCAAAAAAGTACTTACTAGTTTATACATTAAAATTTGATCATCTAATACTCGTGATAAACGATGTTCTGAATTAATTGTTAATTTATTTATGCCTAAATCTTTACAAAAAAGAAGACGAAATAAATTTAAATCTTCACGCATTTTAATAGAAAGTGAAATAGTATTTTCTTGATTTTGCATAAAAGTCATAAGAGAAGCTATATCTCCTAATTCTTTAAATTTTTTTTCTATATTTTTTGATTTCCATCTCCATTGTCGAATAGTTTGATGACGTTCTCTTTCTCGTAGTGATTTTTTATTTTGAATATTTTTTTCCTTTATCAAAGAAATATTTGATACTAAGTCTTTTTTTATTTTATATATATTCTTTTTATCTTCTTTCATAAGTTCTGGAATTAACCATAAGATTAAATTAGGTTTAATAAAATTTTTTTTTTCTTTATTAAATTCAAATTCTTCAATATTAATTTTATTATTACTTATTTGATATTTAAAAATTTCTTGAATTTTAGTATTAAATATAGTTTTTTCTTTTTTATTTGATAATTTCAGAAATCTATTCATTTCTGAGTTTTCTTTAAAATCAAAATAACTATAACATAAAAGATTATATTTATATCGTTTGTTTAATTTTCTAATTTGCTCTAATAAAGAGTTTGTAGTTATTTCATAAGATACTTCTTTTTGTTTATATAAATCTAAAATTTTATTTTTTTTGTTATAAAAATAAGAAATTTTTTTTTTATTTTTCTTCCATTGATGAGTAACATTAAGTCTCCATTTATATGGTGCTATTTTATACCATAATTTTGAAGATATTTTATATTTATCAAAAGTTTGTAATAATTTTTTCCAATTTTTTTCTGGTAAATCTTTTAATTTCAAAAAAGAAAAAAATTCTTGTTTTTTCAAAATATTTTTTATTTCTTTCTTTATAATTAAATCTGATGTCCAATTATTTAATAAGTATTTAAAATTATATTGATTTATTGTTCTTATTTGCCATATTTTATGAAATATATATGTTTGAGATATTAATACAATATTTTGTTGTTCAAAGTTTATTTTTAAATTATTTATTTCTTTATTAAAATCATTTAAATATTGATTATTAATTTTATTTTCTTTAATAATAATTGAAAAAAAGTTAAATTTATTAAAACTTTTTCCGTTTTTTAAAAAAATAAAATTTCGTTTAATTTTTATTATTGATTCGAGATTAAATCTAATAAATTGAAAATAAGTTTTTTTAAAAAATCTATTTATTTTTATAAAAATAATTTTTATAAAATTTGGCCATTTTTTTATCAATTCAATATGTTTTCTATAGAATTTTATAAATTGTTGTTTAATTTCAATTAATTTTTTTTTCCATTCTAACTTTTTTTTATTATTAAAAGAGTTTTTATCTTCATTTTTAAATTTATTAGAAAATTTTATTTTATAAAAATAATTTTTTTTAGTTATTTTTTCAATTTTATTTTTTTTTAAATAGCTTAAGTTTTTTAAATTTTTTATATTCGTTAAATTTTCATATGCAAGTTTATTTGGAGTTTCGGAGAAAAAATTATTACTAATTTTAGATTTAACTTCAATTGGTAATTTCTTAATAATTTTATTATTTAATTTGGAATTAATTTTATATTTATTATTTAATTTAAATATAATATTTTTTTTAGGTTTATTAGTTTGAGTATTTAATTTTCTTAATTTTTCTGATCTAGTATTAATAAATTTAGTATTAAGAATATCAATAGATAATTTTCTATTTATTAAGAAAATTTTAGAATAAAATTTATTAAATTTTAATAAAATATTTTTTTTCCATTTTTTTTTTAATTCTCTATGGATTGGCTTCCAAAAAGAGGGCTGTTTTTTTATATCCCCAAAAGGTGCGTTACTTTCAAAACCCCAAGCTGTTAAATAACTATAATTAATTTTTTTTTTCTCAATTTTATAAAAATTCACTTTATTATTAACTAAATTACTTCTAATATGTTTTTTATTATTCAAAAATTTAGAATCTATATTTGTTGTTTTTTCTTTATTTTCTTTTAATCGAATATCATGCCAAGGTTTTAATTTAAAGGGATATATAATTTTTATTTGAAGACCATCTCTAAGCCACTGTTCCGGTAATTCTTTTTCAGAAACTTCGGTTCCGTCATAAGTACATTTTATATGAATTTCTTTATTCCATTCATTCCAATCTTTATTCCATTCAGGTATTTGAAATAAAGCTAAACGAATAATATTTTTAAATATTATTAATATAGGTAATAGTAAATACTTTCTAAAATGTGATTGAATAATTAATAACCAACTTCTTCCCCATTGAGCTAATGGAAAATCCCATCTATTTGCTATCGCAAGACGATCTGCTTTTGTTTTTTCTATATCAATTTTATTTTTATTAGAAAAAAGTAGTATTTTTTTTCTTATTCCCAAAGGATTTGGAAAAATATTTTTTATATATACTGAATTTAATATGTTTAATGAAGACTCAAAGGGAATATATTTTTCATTTATCCTTAAAAAAAATGGAGAATGTGTTTTAAGTTGTAAAATTTTCCATATTAAGATTTTACGTCTTCTAGATCGCATAGAACCTTTTACTAATTTCCGACGAAAATCAGATTGTTGTGAAAATCGTCTTACAATTTTTCTTCTTCTATCTTTTCCTTTTATAAGATATCCTAAATTTTTTACTTTTCTTTGACGAATATCAGTAACTCCAACAGCTATAACATCAAATTTATCATTTCTTAATTTGGAAGTCCATCGTGGTATTTCTTTAGAAATTTCTTGAAGGCGATATTTTTTATGAAAATTTAATATTTTTACAATTATAAAAGGAATGTTTTTTAATTGAATAATATTATTTAAAAATAAATTTTTCCAAGAACGTTTAAGTATTTGCCATTTTTCTTTCTCCAATTGATTAAAATATAAAGCTCGTTGGCGACTAGAAAGATTTACAATAAGTTCCCAATTAAAATATGATAATTTAGTTATCTTTTTATCTAAAATATTTGTATTATCAAATTTTATAAATAAATCAGAAAAAGTATTTTGTTTATTTAAACTATTAAATACTTGATCTTCCGAAAGTTGTAAATTTGTTTCAAACTTTTTATTTTTTGATCCTCGAATAAGTAAGATTAAAATACGACGAGCATCTTTATTTAAAGGTTCCCACGGTAATGGTAGATTTTTCCGTTCTAATTCTCGCCATCGATTAGAAATCCAAAATTTAAGTTTATTATCTTTTTTTGACAAATTTAATATTTTTTTATTTTTCTTTAATTCATAAAATCTTTCTGTTAAAAGCCAAGGTGACTTTGATATTATTATTTTTCCACGAAATGATCCATTTAAAAAAGGATCATGAATTTTAGTCAAATAATTTCCTTCATTATTAGATAATCCAGTTTTTTTTTCTATAATATCTTTTATCAAAAAGCCATTATCTAAAGCTTCAATTCTATTTTTTAATTCATAATATAAATTATTTTTTCTTTGTTTTTTAATATCAATCCATTTTTTATGATAATTTGTAAAAGAATTTTTTGAAATATTTAAGTAATTTTTTAAATCTTTTTTAAAAATAGATAAACTTGGCAAAGATGTAAAAGATATTTTTTCTTTTCCATCACTTAAAGATATATCAAAAAAATATTGAGATACTTTTCTTTTTATAGGGCTTTTATTACTAAATCGACTATTTTCAATATATCGAAATGGTCGATTCCATCTACGATAATCAAAAAATAAAGTAGGCCATGGTTTGTTTAACAATCTATTAGCTTTCCATTGATTAATTTGAAATTCGTCATTTATTTTTTTGGTAAAAAAAGGTACTGGTGCTCTGCCTAAATATAACAAAAAACAAGCTAAAATAATAATGCTAAAAGTTCGATGAATAAGACGCTTTACTAAAAGATAGAGTATAGGTGAATCCCGTTCTATGCGAATCAAAAGTAATTTGATTAAATTGAAAAAAAAAAGATGACCGCTTATCCAACCAAAAAAGCAACTTATAATAAATAAAAAACTATTGCTATAGCGAAAAAGAAAAAGATTAACTAATCGAGCCAATACTGGGCTTGGTAAAATAATGGGATTTAATAATTGAAAAATAAAACTATCTAAAAATACTTTATAAAGTCGAGTATCTTTAATTGAAGTTATAGGTCGTAAAGACTGATAATCTAAAAGGTCTTTGATTCGATACCAATAAAATAAAATATATGGTAGAACTAATAATGTTACTGTATGGGGTTTTACTAAGAGTATATAAATAGGAGAACAATATATTGATAAAAATATTATTAGTTGTCCTATAATTAAGCCACTTACAGCAAAAGTACCACTAAGATTTCCTTCTAAAAGAAAAGCTCTTATAGATAAAATTTGAGAAGGACCAATAGGCAATGTTGTAAGAAATCCGTAATATAATCCAAATAAAATCAACGGACTTGAAATATTTATCCATGATAATATTGAAGCCCATAGTACGGAAAGCAGTAAGGGAGTGTTTGTTATCATAATAAAATACTTTCCTTAAAAGCATAGAAGTGGAATAGAATAAAAATATATAATTTTGATTTTCTTTTGTAAAAAAAACTTAAGATAATTAAAATTATTTTTTTTATTAATTCATAATTTATAGTTTTATTTTATGAATTAACAAAAAAAATAATTTAATAAAGTTAATAATAATTTAATAAAATTAATAATAAATTAATCCTACTATTTTTAATATTGAAAATATTAAAGTAGAATAGTTAATTAAGTTTTATTTTTTTCCTCTATCAATTTCTTTTCCCATTAAATAATTTCTTTTTTTATCAAATTGTTCCAACCTAAAATTTCTAGATTATCATTACGTCGCAAAGGACGAGTAACAAGTTCAAGAATATCTCTTGCATTTGTAAAGCCGTGAATTTGTGCAAAAGTAAATTCAACAGACCATTTTGTGTTAATTCCTCTTGCTTCTAAAGGATTCGCATGAGCCATACCAGTAATAGCTAAATCAGGTTGTAATTCTCGCATACGTTGTATCTGATTATAATTATCAGGTTTTTCTACAATGCGTGGCATTGATATAGACATATCTTTACATGTATTTTTCAAAAGTAATAATTCAGCAGCTTGATATCGTTTGTCTAAATATGGAATACCAATTTCATAAATAATCATTCCACATCGAATTAAAAATCTAGCCAAAGATATTTCTAAAAGATTATCTCCCATAAAAAATACAGATTTTCCCCGTACTAAATTCAAATAATCTTTTAAATTTTCCCATATTTCCTGTTCTCTTTCTTTTAAGCCTTGAGTTTCAACACCAAATACAGAACAAATTTTTTCGATCCAAGCGCGTGTTCCATCAGGACCAATAGGAAAAGGTGCTCCTATTAATTTACATTTACGACGTCGCATTAAAGTCGTTGCTGTTCGACTTAAAAATGGATTAACACCACAGACATAAACTTCACAACCTAAAGAGGGAAGATCACTATATCTTTGAGCAGGTAACCAACCTGATACTTGAATAGATTGCCGTTTTAATTCCAAACTAAGCTGTGAAGCGACGGTTGAAGGTAACGATCCAAAAAGAACTAATGGAGAGTGTTTTTCCATTTTTTTTAATCTAATATTTTCTTCTTTTTTTTTAAGAGGAAGAAAAGAAAATAAATCTTGTATAGTTGAATCTTTTATAAATAATTCTTTCTTCTCGATTAATAAATTACGATTTGGACAACGATGTGCCATAGCGGCTAAAACTGTATCTTCTCCTTGAGTAAATGCATAATCTAAACCATTTGCTCTTGCTACTACAATAGGTATACCAATTTCGGTTTCTAATTTTGGTGCCATACCTTCTAAATCCATTTTTATTATTTCAGTAGTACAAGTACCAATCCATATAATAACACTTGGATTTCGATCTTTTTTTATTTGAAGGCATAATCTTTTTAATTCTTCATAGTCATTTAATTGAGCCGAAATATCTCCTTCTTCTAATTCTGCCATAGCATAACGAGGTTCAGCAAAAATCATAACTCCAAGAGCATTTTGTAAAAAATAACCACATGTTTTTGTGCCTACTACTAAAAAAAAACTATCTTCAATTTTTTGATATAACCAAGCTACACAACTAATGGGACAAAAAGTATGATAATTACCTGTTTCGCATTCGA